ATCTGGGTCAATCCCAGCAAAAACATCTCTGAACAGGGTTCTAGCACCATGCCAAATGTGTCCGAAGAAGAAGAGCAAAGCAAATGAAGCATGTCCAAAAGTAAACCAACCCCTTGGACTGCTACGAAAAACACCGTCGGATTTCAAAGTAGCACGATCTAATTCAAAAATTTCACCCAATTGAGCGCGTCTAGCATATTTTTTCACAGTCGCAGGGTCATTATAACTGACTCCATTGAGTTCGCCACCGTAGAACTCAACAGTTACACCGACTTGTTCGACACTATACTTCGATTCGGCTCTTCGAAAAGGAACATCCGCTCGAACAATCCCGACTCCATCTACCAAAACGACCGGAAATGTTTCAAAAAAAGTGGGCATACGACGTACAAAAAGTTCACGACCTTCTTTATCTCTAAAGATAGGATGTCCTAACCATCCAACCGCTATTCCATCCCCGTTATCCATTGAACCCGCCCTGAATAATCCCCCTTTTGCCGGATTATTGCCGATGTAATCATAAAAGGCTAATTTTTCAGGAATTTTAGACCAAGCTTCTGATAAACTTTGATTTTCGGCTAACCCCGCACTAATTCGTCGATATATCTCTTGTTGGAAGTACCCCTGATCCCATTGATAACGAGTCGGTCCAAACAATTCGATCGGGGTAGTTGCTGAACCATACCACATAGTTCCGGCAACAACAAAAGCTGCAAAAAAGACAGCAGCGATACTACTGGAAAGGACAGTTTCGATATTACCCATGCGCAATCCCTTGTATAGACGTTGGGGTGGTCGAACGCTAAGATGGAATAGGCCTGCTAATATGCCCAATGTCCCAGCCGCAATATGATGAGAGGCTATTCCTCCCGGAACAAAAGGATCGAAACCTTCCACGCCCCACGCTGGATTTACCGGTTGTACTTTTCCAGTTAGTCCATAAGGATCGGACACCCATATTCCCGGACCATACAAGCCTGTTACATGAAATGCCCCAAAACCAAAGCAAGCCACTCCCGCGAGAAATAAATGAATTCCAAAGATCTTGGGCAAATCCAACGAAGGTTTTCCTGTACGTTCATCAGTAAATATTTCTAGATCCCAATACACCCAATGCCAGATAGCTGCTAAAAAGCACAAGCCCGAAAACACAATATGCGCTCCGGCGACACCTTCGTAACTCCAAATACCCGGAGAGGTTATAGTCCCTCCTGTGATACCCCAGCCACCCCATGAATTGATTATTCCTAAACGCGTCATGAAGGGTATGACAAACATACCCTGTCTCCACATTGGATCCAGAACGGGGTCAGAAGGATCAAAAACTGCTAATTCATACAGAGCCATCGAACCGGCCCACCCAGCAACCAGAGCTGTATGCATTATATGAACAGCAAGCAACCGGCCGGGATCATTCAATACGATAGTATGAACACGATACCAAGGCAAACCCATGAAAATACCCCTTTATCAAAGAAAAAAGACACTACACAACTTTATTGCATTGGACACGACTATACTCTGCCGATGTTACGTCTCCCGAGGAGAGGGCGATTAGTTCAGAGCAAGGGTTCATAATTTGTTTGATTCTATTAGCAATAATGGAACAATTCCGTTCGTAGGAAAAAAGAGAAGCAGATTTATTCTATACTCGATAAGTACCAATACGCAATGGGCCGCTTGATGCCTTTTCTATAAACGAATGTGACCATCCTTGTTCATGATTACAGGGGCCTAGTTCTAAGAATTGATCTTATTCATTCTGTCTTTCTTTATGCATTTTTGATAAAGAACAATATTATAAAAACAATAAAACCCTTCTTACGTTTTCACATCTAAAGTCTAGTATTTTTTTTTATTTTTTCTTTCATTTAATGCCCGTTGGTGTGCCAAAAATACCTTATGAAATTTCGGACGACGAAGACGACGAAGACGAGGAAGCAATTTGGGTTGACTTATAGTGCGACTTGGCAGATCTATTGGGTCATATGGGCTTTCCCCCTTCTCTTCCCGATCAAGAGATCCTCTATTTCGCCCAAAAAAGATGAATTGGATCATCAAAAATTTGGAGCGTGAAGTGCAATTAGATCCTTTTTTTAAGGGGATTCAAATTACTATTATCAATTCAAATAATTTATGGCTGGCTCGGTTGGACTAAGAAATTGAAATATCCAGACTTCGTTTAAAAAAACCAATTGGTAATATATCTACCATTACTTCTTATAAAGGGATTCCTCTATTCTAAAGAAATCTTCTTTGGAAATAGAAGTGATTTTAAACTGTTCTCTTAATCAATCGAGTAATATGGATAAAGACCTCAAATATTTGCCGGACTGTACGGATTGAGAAAAAAGAAGTGGTAAGGGGAGTATTTGTCCTATATGTGCAAATCGAAGACGGGCAGATCTTTACCCGGAGTAGAGTATAAACCTAAAAAGAGTAAGATAAAAGAGGCCCAGTTTGGAACAAGAAAATGACATCGTGATTTGGATTGGATCGCGATGAAAGAATACATCAATGAAAAGTGAATTCGATCCGGTTAATGAATTCTTTTTTCTAAGGAAAGGAATCAAAACTCATCTTTATTGAAAAATCGAAGAAAAATTAGGAGTCAGTAAAGAGCATGCTCTGAAATCCGAAAGGGGATTGGAATATACACATTGATTTTTTTGCAAATTTTTTTGAACCGTATGCGCCAAACGGCGCCTGTACGGTTCCTACGGAATACAATTTTAACCTAATCGACCGACTTTATCGAGAAAGAGCACTTTTTTTATTCAAAGACCTTAGTCCCGAGACGGCAAATCACATTGTCGGTCTTATGATATTTCTGAATATCGACGATTGTAACCAAGAGCAATTTTTATTTATAAACTCTACGGGTGGAGGCGTAATGCATGGGCTAGCTGTTCATAATGCGATAAATTTTGTGCTACCAGATGTACATACACTCTGTCTGGGAGTAGCTGCTTCAATGGCAGCTTTTGTCCTGGCCGGAGGCTCACAGACTAAACGTATAGCATTCCCTAACGCTTGGCGCCAATGAGGTTTTATTTGAAAGACAAAAGACGACTATGCCTTCGCCATATGAAAAATGAATCTCCATATGAAATATGAATAAAAAAGTAATAATAGCATGGCACTTTGAATTCGATATACAAAAGTTTTTTTCAAAGCATTAGATTTTTTATCGAGAGAGTAGTATGAGATAAAAGGTATTTCCGATGTGTTCTTATCTATCGGCAGTGCAGTTCAGCGTCACAAACTTTTTTTCACACGGCAGATCTCTTAATAATATTTATGTTCTCAACTAGTGAAAAAAAAAATTCTTTTTTCCTTAGGTTATTTAATCAAATAAAAAGCAACTTTGGGATTGCTTAATCATAAACAAAAAAAATATAGAAAGCAACGGAGCCATCATAGTAGTTTTTAACTCCCACGAAAGGAAGGGTGGTAATTTGATCATTTTCCGAGCGGGGTCTAATCAATCCTATTTTTCTCTTTCGTTGGGGGGTCGTAAGGATCAATTTTATTCTAGAGCCGTATGCAATGCATAGAAAGATGCCTGTACGGTTGTGCAATTCTATCTTTTTTCGTACTATTCTTTTCTCTTTCTTTTATCTTCCCTTCATCATGTGCAATAGAAAAACTTTTGATTTTGTTATATCATCAGGGTAATGATCCACCAACCTACTAGTACTTTTATTCAAGGCTACCTGGAAGAGGTACTCAGGGACACAGATTTGGTGCTAAAACTACGTAACGAGATCGCAAACTTTTTTGTACAAAAATCGCACAAACCGTTATGGATGGTCTTCGAAGACCTGGAAAGAGATGTTTTTCTGTCACCAGAAGAAGCCAAAGCTTATGGAATTGTTGATTCTGTAGGGTTTGGGCTTCAATGGCGTAAAGGGCGTAAATGATACTAGCCTGTATTTCGCGCAAATCCCTAATTTTAGATTACCGCTACCGACCGAGTTGACTCGAAATAATCCGGTTAGGATGGATCTAAACCATCCAATTATATCTATATCTATAATTCAACATGCCGACTATTAAACAACTTATTAGAAAGATAAGACAGCCAATCAGAAATGTTACAAAATCGCCCGCTCTTAAGAGATGCCCTCAACGTCGAGGAACGTGTACTAGGTTGTATGTGCGACTCGTTCAGATCATGAGCTAGAACAAAGGAAAGCGAACAAGTTTCCAGTATCAAAGGTCAGTACCGATGAATAGGCTGGAACGAAAAAATGAACTCTATTTACTATCTAAAAAACGAAAATGGATCATATGCCTTTCATTGTGTAGGAAATTTATGGTTTCCCTTGGTGTAAATTCACTCACCTAAATTTAAGAATTCTCCATTGGTAGCAAATGCTTATCCATTAAGCGGAGGAACTCTTGGTTTCAATTTCAAAGATTAGGCCACCCTCTTGCAAGAACGGACTAACAAGGTCAGCTATCCAGCTAACCCTCATAATTAAATACCGTTACTGTATAGGTAGATCTCGTTGTGAAGACCTAGTTACTGGATAATTCATGGGTAGAGCTAAATAATGTGAACTATACAAGTTCCCAATAGCATTAATTAAATGAAGTTAAAGGCTCCGGTGTATAGAGAAGACCTCACCGTTTAAGAAGTAACCATAGAAACGATGGAATCCACTATTGCTTTAGAATTTCTATTTCTTATTATCTTTTTAATACCTAGTAGAATCCAATTTCAAATTGTGAGGTAAAACAAAGGTCTCGAAAAAATAAAAAATCGTGGTCGGGAAGGTTATCGTAGCCAAAGCCATTGGAATTTTGAGTTTATACATTGGAAAAACTCATTGGGTTATTAATAGACTAGGAAGGGGGAAAAAGAATAACTGCAAGAACGGAAATCAATTAGTTATTCGACAAAGTTTGATTTATGCATATTCAATGACCAGAACTAGACGGGGATATATAGCCCGGAGACGTAGAAGAAAAGCACGTTCATTTATATCAAGCTTTCGGAGAGGTCTTTTAAAGACTCAACAATACATAAGAGCTTTGGCTTCGTCTCATTGGGATAGGAATGGGAAAAAAAGAAATTTTCGTCGTTTGTGGATCACTCGAATCAATTCAGAAATTCGTGACGGGTGGGTATATTATAACTATAGTAAATTCATCCATGATCTATACAAGAGACAGTTGCTTCTTAATCGTAAAATACTTGCGCAAATAGCTATAGCAAATAAAAACTGTCTTTATCTAATTTCCAATGAAATCATAAAAAAAGTAAATTGGAAGGAATCTGCCGGAGTAATTTAAACGGAGTTCCCCGAAGAATGACCTCCGGGAAAGTAGAGTCAAAATGAATCAAAAAAGAAATAAATAGGACTCAACACTTTCAATCAACAATTTGGAGTTTGACTTCTGAATCCGATTTTTGATTTGTTTTTGTCTTACGAAACGAGAAGCAAAGCCGGTCCGGATTGTCGGATTTTTGCACAAAGCATCAATCTGCGTTTGAGTTCGGGTGTGAATGAAAATTCACGTGACGAAAGAGTAAGCCTATTTTTTTTGTCTCTCATGGTCGCCTTCTATTTCTTTGTGTCTCTCACAGTCGACTTATATTTCTTTCCTTCTGACTTATATTTCTTTCTGTCTGACTTATATTTCTTTCGGACTCGCGCGGTCGACTTGTTTCGTTCACCTTGTTTCTCATTAGTAATAAAAGGTAACGAAGATAAAATACGAGCTTGTTTTATAGCAAGAGTCATTAATCGTTGTTGTTTCAAGGTCAATTTATTTACTCGTCTAGATAATATTTTTCCTTGCTCACTAATAAATCGACCAATTAAACTCATGTTTCTATAATCAATTCGATCCCCCGATTGGATCGGGGGCAAACGCCTACGAAAAGATCGCTTGGATTTAAGCAAAGGTCGCTTGGATTTAAGCAAAGGTCGCTTGGATTTAAGCAAAGGTCGCTTGGATTTATCCATGGTTTGTTTAATTTATTTCTTTAAACCGAAAATCCTATTTCGGTTGGATCTAGAAAATGAATTAGAATACATAAAAACAATAGGATTTTCTTTCTATTCAAATTATCTTAGCGATAATTAGGATAGCATTTTTCCTCCTCCTGGGGAGGGTGCAAGTGCTCGGTTCGAGCTATTTCGTTATCTCCCCATGAATCGTATGTTTGTAACAATATGGACAGAATTTTCTCAATTCCAATCGATTAGGCGTATTGTGCCGATTCTTTTGAGTCATATATCTGGAAATGCCTTTTGATGCCTTATTAACAACCTTTCGCACACAAGTAGTACATTCTAAAATAACTGTTATTCGGATATCCTTACCCTTGGCCATGAACCTCCTTTGGATTTTTTATTTACTCAACGCTTTTCCTTTCGATTCGAAATGAAGAAGAAAGAAAAAGTAGAAGTTGCTAACTTGAACTCACATTATGAAAAATTTTGCTACAATCAATATATTCAAATAAGATCCAAAGATTTCGAAACGATATTTCAAAGCACAGTACACGATTTCGTTTACGTATCTTGTATAATACTCTTCGCTAGACCCACATTTTAGAGTCTACTTCCATTCCTCGATTATTCTATTATTCGAATTGGAATCCGAATCCCACAGCCGTTGAATCCACTTTTCTTCTTTCTCTTTCCTCCCTTATTCTAAAAATCAGAAAAAATAGAGAAAAGAGAAATAGAAAAAAGAGAAATAGAGAAAAGAAAAATAGAGGGGGAGACTTGATTAGTGACCGATATTTCATTGTAGTTCTAATCTTCTTTATTCCTTTCCACGTCACTAACTAGAATGAAAAAAAGGGGAATGTCAACGCATCCGGGAAAAAACGATTAATCTCTATCAATAGACCTGCTAAAGACGCGAACCATAGCGCACTTAGTACCGGTGCCACGGAAAGATATGTTTTTAGATCTCGCATTGAAAACCCCCTTCATTTTATTGTAATACATAATGATAATACATATATGATCAGATGCATAGGGAGTTAACGACCACTTTTAATTGTACTAGAATTGTCCGCGGAATTTCGAATTCAAATTGACATGTACAATGATCCCGTAACTATTTCCATATTTTTCTTAAAAGATAAGATAAAAACGTCCTTTTCGTCTCGAGTATTCCCCAAAAATAGTCATTGAATTTTCCGACAGATTCGGTTCCATTTTTCAAATGGATAAAAATTTTTTATGAATCTTAATGCATATTATATGTTAAATGAGACCAAAAGGACGAAATGGACAGATAAATTCTATATATATAGAATCGATAGACGAAAAAACGATGTGGAAAACAAGATAGGAATTCTCTACAATGACACTGGAGACTAATTGGAGGGATGTAGCGCAGCTTGGTAGCGCGTTTGTTTTGGGTACAAAATGTCACAGGTTCAAATCCTGTCATCCCTACCTATAACTGCTCTCTCGAGCAGTAACGGGGGATTCGGTGAAATCAAGTCAAATTGGACAGATATAATTT